AGCAAAAGTTACAGAAATGATGACTCTTATATAGTTTTATACAAGCCTAAAATCTATTTTTTTGTATTTCCTTAATTAATTTAATTTCGTTTGGTTAGAGCAAAACTCCTTAAAAACCCCCGCTTTCTTTAAAATATCCTGAACCGTTTCGGTAGGTTGAGCACCTTTCTCAAGGAAATATAGAATAGCAGGAACATTTAAATAAGTTTGATTCTTTATCGGATCATAAAAACCCACTTTCCGAAGATCTCGTCCTTCTCTTCGGGACCGAACATCAATTGCAACGATTCGATAAACGGCTCATTGGGATAGATGTAAAAAAGTAACCCCCCCCCAGAAACGTATAGGAAGTTTTCTCCTCGTACGGCTCATTCAAAAAAATTTTTAGTTCTACTTAATGTATAGATTAATGTATAGAATCACAAAAAGGTCTATAAAAAAAAATGGTTGAAATCCCCCCTTTTTATTCTTACTTCCTTAAAAAAATAATTTGTACTCATAACTCAAGTTAGATAACTCTCTAGTGGCTTAAAGGAAAAAAATTAAGCATTTCATTTATTGAGTGGTCTTGAAACCTCTCTTTTTTGTTTCTTTCATTTCAAATATATTTGAATTTTTATTATGGTACAATTATGGAAACAATAGAAAAGATCTTTTCTTGTTTTGGGATCCTTGTAATCTTTGTTTTAAATCATTGGGTTTAGACATAACTTCGGTGATTCTTAATCCTTTCAAAATGGTAGCAACATACCTTTTTTTGCTATTTCTTTCTAATATTTATTTCTAAATAAAGAATCCTAAGAAAGAATCATAGTTAAAGGGTTTATTCTCATATAATAAACTTTGTATGGAAAGCATTTTTTCAATTCCAACAAATTTTATTTTAGATTGAAAACGCGAAACCCTTTCAATTTCTCTATCAACGATATACTTACGAAGTTCTTCCAATTTATTGATTGGCATTAACCATAGACCTTTGCCCCTGAGAAATGAATCAATAATTTCTACTCGAGCTCCATCATCGACTATTTCCATTACAACCCGATGGGTTTGTAGTGAAACAGAATAAATGATGTCGAGTCAAGAGCACCTTCATTCTTATATAAAATGGTGGATATAAAAATCCACAATGGATCATGTCTTTCAAGTCGCACGTTGCTTTCTACCACATCGTTTCAAACGAAGTTTTACCATAACATTTCTCTAAGTTGGAACCGGTATACAATTGATTCAATTATGGAATCGTGAATAATCATTGGTTCATTCGCTACATAGTACTCTATCACTTTTATTCTAGATAGATAGATAGAAATTCTTCTGAAGAGGTTTTAGCACGAATTCAACGTAACTCCAATTTTCTTTTTTTATTGTATAGTATAAATACAAGATTTGATTTTTTAATTATCAAAATCATTATATTCTAAAAATAAAAAAGGAATAATTTCAATTTTTTGTCATTTATTTTTATGAAATGAATAAAAAAGACTGATGGGAAGGCAGACTTGAGTCCTTATTGTTTCTATTCTTATTTTTTCAAATAGCTTATTATAGATATTCTGTGTTAAATATGGTTTAGATATTGAAATTTGCCTTTTTCAATTTTAAGAAATCCTAAAATTTTTGTTTCACAACGAAAAATGACTCTTGCTGAAATAAAACATAGAGCAATAATAAAATAATAATTATAGACTATGCATTTCCTAGTTTTATATACGTATTTTCATATTTTGTTTAACTTAATATTTCTATAAATTCTATGGGAATCAAAAAAAAATAAGAATTGGAAAGAATTGTATTCTATTCAATATTAGACCTTTAAACATAAATAGAAAATTGTTCACAAGAATCTTATTCTAATCAAATTTCGATGATTTAGAATGGAATATGGTCTGGGACGGAAGGATTCGAACCTCCGAATACCGGGATCAAAACCCGTTGCCTTACCACTTGGCCACGCCCCATTAAAATTTTTATTCGACACTAATAAAGAATAATGCTGGTATTAGTTGATAGTCAATTCAAAATACAAATAAATATAAAATTTAGAAAATATATATATTCTTACTACGATTTTTATATGTGTATATTATAGAATAAAATGAAATTTATTGATCATTACATAGAATTCAATTAAGATATTGTATGAAAGTAGAATTTCTTCTATTCCATTTGAGAATGGGAGGGTTTTTGGTTGGGTGAATTCAAAGACAAAGAAGAATTTTTTCTACCTTACTTTCTTCTTTTTGACTTCATATCAATAACTCAATCAAAATTCAATTATCTCCAAGAACAAAATGTCTGTTATGCTTAATATCTTTAGTTTGATCTGTATTAATTCGGCTCTTTATTCGAGTCATTTTGTCTTCGCCAAATTACCGGAGGCCTACGCTTTTTTGAATCCGATTGTAGATGTTATGCCAGTCATACCTCTGTTTTTTTTTCTCTTAGCCTTTGTTTGGCAAGCTGCGGTAAGTTTTCGCTAAGATTTTGAATATTAGATCCTATAAAATTCGGGATTTAGTTCGAAAATTCTATCAATTGGATCAGATAAGTCTCATAATAATAAACCCTCAATTCAAAGAAACTCTTGACTAGCCGCGAGAAATCTAAATAATCCCATTTTATTTGCCAGTGAATGACACTAATCCTAAATCCTATTTAGTATCAGAGTCTTCTCAAATAGATAATTTTGGGTGTGAAATGAAATTTTAGTAATGAAAGACTCTTATGACAAAATAATTTTCATAAATTCTCAATTTTTTCTATTTCTAGAAAGCACTTCATTTCGTGATATCAAAATAGGATTGGGCTGTGTGGTATAAAAAAAGACGATCTATTCCCCCTTTTCCCAAAAAAATGATCTTGGAGATTGTGTAATGCTTACTCTCAAACTTTTCGTTTATACAGTAGTGATATTCTTTGTTTCTCTCTTCATCTTTGGATTCCTATCTAATGATCCAGGGCGTAATCCTGGACGTGAAGAATAAAATAAAAATGATTTGAAATTTTTGAAAGAGAAATAAAATTCAAATACTAAATCAGCGAGGGAGGTGGAAAGAGAGGGATTCGAACCCTCGGTACAAATAACTTGTACAACGGATTAGCAATCCGCCGCTTTCGTCCACTCAGCCATCTCTCCCAATTGAAAACAAATTCCTATGTTACATTACACATAAAGTAAGGATTAAAAAAGGCTTTCTTTCTATTTTTTTATTATATAGATTTAGATTATATTATATAGATTAGATGTGTATAACCTTATAATCAGTAATTCAATTTAGGTTTAGATAAAGTAAGAACTAAAAGGATCCCATTTTTTTTTCATTTTGATCGAAAGGGCCCTTTTCTTTTACTCCCACGCCCCGGCTGGCTAGGTCAATACCAATACCTAGCCAGGCCCTTTTTTGTTACGTTACAACGAATGACAGATTAAAGATAAAACCCTTTATCGGATTTGAAAACAGAAAGACTTGTTAGTAAATTTAAACAACTCGAAAGTCTCATTTCTTATTATTTTCTTTATACTACCTTTTTTCTATTTTTTGTAATAAAAACTAGATATATACTAAACAAAAGAAACTCTCGATTCTTACACAACGCATTTTTTTTTATGATTTTGGTGCTTTTACTCTATCAAAATTACTTCAGAAAAACGAAATAAATTCGTATTTTTTTTTTTAGTTATTTAATCTTTTACTAATTTAATCCCGCGAACACAAAAATCAAAGTTAACACTCTAATTTTCATAATTCGTTTAGGATCCTATTTTGATTACGTCAAATGCCTCTATTCGACAAAAGATTCATTTGTATACAATATATATATTGTAGCGGGTATAGTTTAGTGGTAAAAGTGTGATTCGTTCTATTAATCCCCTTAATAGTTAAGGGGTCCCTCGGTTTAATTTATATTCCGATTAAAAACTTTTTTTCTTAAAAGGATGAAATCCTTTACCTCTCAATGACTTATTCGAGGAAAAATAGAAATTCTCGTGATTTGTATCCAATCGAAATTGAAAAATTGGATTCTCAAATTGCGAAACATAATTTGTGAATTGGATTCCTACTTCTAATTAAATAATTATGAATCAAGATCCATGGTAGAAGATATAAAAGTGTATTTCTAACCGTAACTAAATCTTCAATTTTGAGTTGATAGAGAAGAGATTGAAGCAAAATAGCTATGAAATGATGACTTTAATTTACTAGAGACATCGACATATTGTTTTAGCTCGGTGGGAACAAAGTACTTTTCCTAAGGATTTAAAAAAATAGAAATTAAAGAACGAAGGAACTAGAAAGATTGGTACAATTATCTTACTCTAACGGGATCATCTAGAAAGCAAGTATTTTTGAATTCAATATATTCAGACAAAAAGCTAACATAGATGTTATGGGTAGAATTTTCATTCACATCTTTTAGATCTCAGAATTTCTCCATCTTCCATAAAGGAGCCGAATGAAACCAAAGTTTCATGTTCGGTTTTGAATTAGAGACGTTAAAAACGTCGACTATAACCCCTAGCCTTCCAAGCTAACGATGCGGGTTCGATTCCCGCTACCCGCTTTAAACCCTCTCTTAATCGAATTTATAGATTAATTCATATATTCATTCTTTATATTTCTTTTTTAATTAATATTAATAGGAAGAAATATAAAGAATGAATATATAAAACTCTTACTTATATATTCGCTATTTTCATTTTCTCTATATTAATTAATAATTTTAATAATTAATGCATGATTGAATTAAATATACAATTCCTAAAAAAATATCACATCCAATCCGATTTTTTTTCGAACAAGAAGCAAAATGAAAATGAATCAAAAGCGTCCATTGTCTAATGGATAGGACAGAGGTCTTCTAAACCTTTAGTATAGGTTCAAATCCTATTGGACGCAATGTATTTCCATCTATTTTTTTCTAAAAAAATAATCAATTTCTTTATGCTTGTTCCTAAAGTATAAAGCGTTCCATCTGTTCCTTAATAGCTTCTTTCA